TATGGTATATGATGATGCGTATAATAGTGAGGTAGTATGGGACAAAAAATAAATCCACTTGGTTTCCGACTTGGTACAACCCAAAGCCATCATTCCCTTTGGTTTGCACAACCAAAAAATTATTCTGAGGGTCTACAAGAAGATCAAAAAATAAGAGATTTTATCAAAAATTATGTTCAAAAGAATATGAGAATATCCTCCGGTGCCGAGGGAATTGCCCGCATAGAGATTCAAAAAAGAATCGATTTGATCCAGGTCATAATCTTTATGGGGTTCCCGAAGTTATTAATCGAAAGTAGACCGCGAGGAATCGAAGAATTACAGATGAATCTACAAAACGAATTTCATTATGTGAACCGAAAACTTAACATTGCTATCACAAGAATTGCAAAACCTTATGGAAATCCTAATATTCTTGCAGAATTTATAGCCGGACAATTAAAGAATAGAGTTTCATTTCGAAAAGCAATGAAAAAGGCTATTGAATTGACTGAACAAGCAGATACAAAAGGAATTCAAGTACAAATTGCAGGGCGTATCGACGGAAAAGAAATTGCACGTGTCGAATGGATCAGAGAAGGTCGGGTTCCCCTACAAACCATTCGCGCTAAAATTGATTATTGTTCCTATACAGTTCGGACTATCTATGGGGTATTAGGCATCAAAATTTGGATTTTTATAGACAAGGGAGAGGAATAACAAAACTTTCATTGTTTTTCCGTCGATAGAACAAAAAGGGGGAAACTCATTCATTCTTTTTCTGGCCAATCAAACAAATTCCGAATTCTTTAATTCTTTTAATTCTATAGGGTTGAATAAAAATTAGATTGACCTTTTGTTTTGATATAATTGCTATGCTTAGTGTGTGACTCGTTGGTTTTAGGGGGTTGGGATTAAAAAAAGACCGGCCCAGTAGTATGAAAACCAACCCATCGCTTCATATTATCTGGATCTAAAGAACCTGTCAAGATATGCCAAATCGGTCATATCTTTGTAGCAACTGAAATTTTTTTACAATTAAACTTTAATGAATTCTAAGTTTAAAACAAAATACAGAACAAGAGTGCGGATAAATGGAAGGGTGAGAGAAAGAAAGAAAAAAATATCAATGATATAGAATTCCAATATGTAAGGTCTATGAGTCCTCTCATAAAAGACAGTGTAATAAAGCATCAATACTAATTGATTCATCCATAATGAAATATTAAATGAATCCTTCTTATAGATTATAGAAGAAAAAACTCAAGAGCTTCGAGCCAATAAAGACTAAGAAGATTGACTCAAGGATAAATTGGATTAGAAGCTTCGTTGTAGAATTCTGACCTAACCATTTAGTACGAAGTGGTGGGGACGAAGGAACCTGTGAATGCAAAAGATTTTATTGAACAAATGAATCTTAATGATTCACTCGTTGGGATGGCGAAATGAACCGGAAATCAATTCATCTATTCGGAGAAATGACGAACAAGTGCTAGGACTTAAATAGAGATTGCAAGAGTCAATATTCGCCCGCGATAATTTTTTTTTGAATTTGAATTGATAAACCTGAATAAAAGACAAAAGAAAATAAAGATTTAATAGGACGTTCCAAAAAAAAACGATTTTTTATCCAATTTTTTCTAAAAATGTTCTAATATCTATGCAAATAAATTGCAATTCCATTTTGAATCCTTTTATTCGCGAGGAGCTGGATGAGAAGAAACTCTCACGTCCAGTTCTGTAGTAGAGATGGACTTCCGAAACAACCATCAATTATAACCCCAAAAGAACTAGATTCCGTAAACAACATAGAGGACGAATGAAGGGAATATCTTATCGAGGTAATCATATTTGTTTCGGTAAATATGCTCTTCAGGCGCTTGAGCCTGCTTGGATCACATCTAGACAAATCGAAGCGGGTCGACGAGCAATGACACGAAATGCACGCCGTGGTGGAAAAATATGGGTCCGTATATTTCCAGACAAACCAGTTACAATAAGACCCGCCGAAACACGTATGGGTTCGGGGAAAGGATCCCCTGAATATTGGGTAGCTGTTGTTAAACCGGGGCGAATACTATATGAAATGGGCGGAGTAACTGAAAATATAGCTAGAAGGGCGATTTTAATAGCAGCATCCAAAATGCCTATACGAACTCAATTTATTATTTCGGGATAAAAATGTAGAACCAACACAAATGAGTCTTGGGAATGAAAGAAAACCGCAGGTTTCTTTTTTTTGACAAACAATATTTCTTTTATTTTCTTCATCCTTTGCAGTGGAAGAATAGACTCAAAACTTCATATGATTCAACCTCAGACCCATTTAAATGTAGCGGATAACAGCGGGGCTCGAAAATTGATGTGTATTCGAATCCTAGGAGCTAGTAATCGCCGATATGCTCATATTGGTGACGTTATTGTTGCTGTGATCAAAGAAGCAGTACCAAACATGCCCCTAGAAAAATCAGAAGTAGTAAGAGCTGTAATTGTTCGTACCTGTAAAGAACTTAAACGTGACAGCGGTATGATAATACGATATGATGACAATGCTGCAGTTGTGATTGATCAAGAAGGAAATCCAAAAGGAACTCGAATTTTTGGTGCAATCCCCCGCGAATTGAGACAATTCCATTTTACTAAAATAGTTTCATTAGCTCCCGAGGTATTATAAAATAAAATGGGAGCCTGATATCTTTGGGATCTTTGAAAAGAAATAGATTAAGAACTAGATTAATTCGTAGATTATGTCTCACGCATATACCTTGAAAAATTCATATTCATAAACCAATAAAAAAACATGTTAATTAGATCCAATTTTGAGGCACCAAAAATTTTACTTCATCATGGGTAGAGACACTATTGCTGAGATAATAACCTCTATACGAAATGCGGATATGGATAGAAAAAGAGTTGTTCGCATAGCATCTACTAATATTACCGAAAATATTGTTAAAATACTTTTTCGAGAAGGTTTTCTCGAAAACGTCAGAAAACATCGAGAAAAAAACCAAAATTTTTTGGTTTTAACCCTGCGACATAATAGAAGGAATAGGAAAAGACCCCATACCTGTAGAAATTTTTTAAATTTAAAACGGATCAGCCGACCCGGTCTACGAATCTATTCTAACTCTCAACGAATTCCTAGAATTTTAGGTGGAATGGGGATTGTAATTCTTTCTACTTCTCGAGGTATAATGACAGACCGGGAGGCTCGACTAGAAAGAATCGGCGGAGAAATTTTATGTTATATATGGTAATCCTTTTAATATCCAAATGGGATCCGAAACCTCTTCCTATTTGTAAAAAAAAAAGAAAGGGGTGAGTTGTCTAATATCGTTTCTCCTACATTAGTTGATACTTCAAGGGGGCTTTACCTGAAATGAAAGAACAAAAATGGATTCATGAGGGTTTAATTACCGAATCACTTCCCAATGGCATGTTCCGGGTTCGGTTAGATAATGAAGATCTGATTATAGGTTATGTTTCAGGAAAGATCCGACGTAGTTTTATACGGATACTGCCAGGAGATAAAGTCAAAATTGAAGTAAGTCGTTATGATTCAACTAGAGGACGTATAATTTATCGACTCCGAAACAAGGATTCGAAAGATTAGGTGGTTTTTATTCAATACGATTCGAGATGAAAAATTGCAAGAAACTTATTTTCTACCAAGAAGTAAATTCAGAATTAAGATAAGGAATGAAAAATATGAAAATAAGAGCTTCCGTCCGTAAAATTTGTGAAAAATGTCGACTAATCCGCAGACGGGGGCGCATTAGAGTAATTTGCTCTAACCCGAGACATAAACAAAGACAAGGATAATCAGACTCACCAAAGGAATAAACGTACAAATAAAGAATCTGTTTTGACATCACAAATGGATATATTCCATATATTTCTGACTCATATTTATGAGATGCTACAATATGGCAAAAGCTATACCGAGAATTGGTTCACGTAAAAATGTACGTATTGGTTCACGTAAAAGTGCACGTAGAATACCAAAGGGAGTTATTCATGTTCAAGCAAGTTTCAATAATACTATTGTCACCGTTACAGATGTACGGGGTCGGGTCGTTTCCTGGTCCTCGTCCGGTACTTGTGGATTCAAGGGTACGAGAAGGGGGACGCCCTTTGCCGCTCAAACTGCAGCGGCAAATGCTATTCGTACAGTAGTAGATCAAGGTATGCAACGAGCCGAAGTCATGATAAAAGGTCCCGGTCTCGGAAGAGACGCCGCATTACGAGCTATTCGTAGAAGTGGTATACTATTAACTTTTGTGCGGGATGTAACCCCCATGCCACATAATGGCTGTAGACCCCCAAAAAAAAGACGTGTGTAGAAATGAAGAGTGAATAAATTTCAAGAGAAACAAGAGAAATAAATAATTCAATCAAATAAAATATTATTACTATGGTTCGAGAGAAAGTAACAGTATCTACTCGGACGCTGCAGTGGAAGTGTGTTGAATCCAGAACAGACAGTAAACGTCTTTATTACGGGCGCTTTATTCTGTCTCCACTTATGAAAGGACAGGCCGACACAATAGGCATTGCGATGAGAAGAGCTTTGCTTGGAGAAATAGAAGGAACGTGTATCACACGCGTAAAATCTGAGAATGTCCCGCATGAATATTCGACTATAACGGGTATTCAAGAATCGGTCCACGAAATTATAATGAATTTGAAAGAAATTGTATTGAGAAGTAATCTATATGGAACTTGTGGCGCGTCGATTTGCGCCATGGGCCCTGGATATGTAACTGCTCAAGATATGATCTTACCGCCTTATGTGGAAATCGTCGACAATACACAACATATAGCTAGCTTAGCAGAACCCATTAATTTGTGTATTGGATTAGAAATCGAGAGAAATCGGGGATATCTTATCAAAATGCCACATACCTTTCAAGATGGAAGTTATCCTATAGATGCTGTATTCATGCCTGTTCGAAACGTGAATCATAGTATTCATTCCTATGAAAATGGGAATGAAAAACAAGAGATACTATTTCTCG